ATAAAAATCGTATCGATTCTTATCAAAGAAAGACAGGATTAACCGAGGCTATTCAAACAGGTATAGGGCAATTAAACGGTATTAACGTAGCAATTGGGGTTATGGATTTTCAGTTTATGGGGGGTAGTATGGGATCCGTAGTTGGGGAGAAAATTACCCGTTTGATTGAATACGCCACTAAAGAATTTCTACCTCTTATTATAGTGTGTGCTTCCGGAGGGGCACGCATGCAAGAAGGAAGTTTGAGCTTGATGCAAATGGCTAAAATATCTGCTGCTTTATATGATTATCAATCAAATAAAAAGTTATTCTATGTACCAATCCTTACATCTCCTACTACCGGCGGGGTGACAGCTAGTTTTGGTATGTTGGGGGATATCATTATTGCCGAACCCCATGCCTACATTGCCTTTGCGGGTAAAAGAGTAATTGAACAAACATTAAATAAAACAGTACCCGAAGGTTCACAAGCGGCTGAGTATTTATTCCAGAAGGGCTTATTCGATCTAATCGTACCACGTAATCCTTTAAAAAGCGTTCTGAGTGAGTTATTTCAACTCCACACTTTCTTTCCTTTGAATCAAAATTAGAACATGCAGTTGAATTATTTTGAGCAAACAAGTAATTAGTTTATCGGAATAATAGAATTTTATCTTTCTATACCTTACGATAATCCTATTTTGACTAAGAATCCCTGCTGGATGGGATTCTAACAAACCCTTTAATATATAAAACTAAATAAATAGAATCTAATTCATTTTTAAGAAACTTTTTGCTTAGTAAATTCAATTTGAAGACAAGAGAAAAAAATGAATCAAATAATATCTCATCCATATCCTTTCAAATCTTTCATGTAGAGGGATGAAAAACTACATTATATACTCATTTAGAATTAGAATAGATTAGAGAGATATTAAGTAATAATAATTCCAATTTAGAATTATCAAATTATACTTATAATAAGATATAAGATATCTTTATATATAATATCTTTATATTCTATAAATATAAAATCTAAATTATAATAACAGGTACAAATAGTAAAGCGAGGTACCCATTCTATGACAACTCTTAACTTTCCCTCTGTTTTGGTCCCTTTAGTAGGCCTAGTATTTCCGGCAATCGCAATGGCTTCTTTATTTCTTCATGTTCAAAAAAACAAGATTGTTTAGAGCCGAGGGCACAAAATCTCATTTTTAAACTGACGCTTGTATCATAACACAGATATCCTTTTAGCAAAATATGGTATAAGCGTCTTCCGACGAAAATCTCCCAAAATGCTATATTCTAGCTATTTTCAAATAGACCCGAATTGGCGGACGGCTGAATTGTAAAGTTGGTCTATCTATATGCATGTGGCTATCTTTAGTGAGATCATACGAAGGGTATGTTATTAGTTTAGATCTAACCAATTTAATGAATTACTCCTAAAGGTTCACATCAAACTAGTGCTAGTTGATGCGAGTTACTTCGGAAACAAAAGGACTAAAGTAAAATTCATTTGGGGTATTCTCTCAATTCCAAAAAAAAGCAACTGGATCAAGTATGAGTTGTCGATCAGAACATATATGGATAGAACCTATAACAGGGGCTCGAAAAACAAGTAATTTCTGCTGGGCTGTTATCCTTTTTTTAGGTTCATTAGGATTCTTGTTGGTTGGAACCTCGAGTTATCTTGGTAGAAATTTGATATCTTTATTTCCGTCTCAGGAAATCGTTTTTTTTCCACAAGGAATTGTGATGTCTTTCTATGGGATCGCGGGTCTTTTTATTAGCTCTTATTTGTGGTGCACAATTTCGTGGAATGTAGGTAGTGGTTATGATCGATTTGATAGAAAAGACGGAATAGTGTGTATTTTTCGTTGGGGATTTCCTGGAAAAAATCGTCGGGTCTTCCTCCGATTTCTTATAAAAGATATTCAGTCCGTCAGAGTAGAAGTTAAAGAGGGTATTTATGCGCGTCGTGTCCTTTATATGGATATCAAAGGCCAGGGAGCCATTCCATTGACTCGTACTGATGAGAATTTTACTCCACGGGAAATGGAACAAAAAGCTGCTGAATTGGCCTATTTCTTGCGTGTACCAATTGAAGTATTTTAAGAAATGAGCCGACAAATGCATGCTTTCTCAGCAGGAGGGCAAAAACGCAAGAATCCTCTTTTTCTATAACATAACTTAATTGAAATTTCTTCAGAACATCCATTCGAGTCAAAGCAGACATATATGGAACAATTAAAAAAAAAATAATAATAAAAAAGAGTGAATAGATTCATAGATTCGATAACTTGTAATAGAACTGATGCGTGAGAGAAATATTAGATTACATAAAGTCGACGAATAAGATTCATTAACAATTCACAGATGAAAAAATGGCAAAAAAGAAAGCATTAACTCCTCTTTTCTATCTTGCATCTATAGTATTTTTGCCTTGGTGGATTTCGCTCTCATTTCAAAAAAGTCTGGAATCATGGATTACAAATTGGTGGAATACTAGGCAATCCGAAACTTTTTTGAATGATATTGAAGAAAATAGTATTCTAGAAAAATTCAAAGAATTAAAGGAACTCCTCCTCTTAGAGGAAATGATCAAGGAATACTCGGAGACACATCTACAAAACCTTCGTATAGGAATTCACAAAGAAACAATCCAATTAATCAAGATACACAATGAGGGTCGTATTCATACGATTTTGCACTTCTCGACAAATATAATCTGTTTCATTATTCTAAGTGGTTATTCTATTTTGGGTAATAAAGAACTTGTTATTCTTAACTCTTGGGCTCAGGAATTCCTATATAACTTAAGTGACACAATAAAAGCTTTTTCTCTTCTTTTATTAACTGATTTATGTATCGGATTTCATTCGCCCCATGGTTGGGAACTGCTGATTGGCTTTGTCTACAAGGATTTTGGATTTGTTCATAATGATCAAATTATATCTGGCCTTGTTTCCACTTTTCCAGTCATTCTAGATACAATTTTAAAATATTGGATTTTCCGTTATTTAAATCGCGTATCTCCGTCACTTGTAGTGATTTATCATTCAATGAATGACTGAAAAATTATCTACCTAATCTAATTATAATGTTTCTTATTACTTTGCAGTTGTACATAAGCAAAGCATTGAAAAAAACTTTATATTTCTACCCATCCCGGAGATTCATCCTATATTCCTATAATTAATCCAGTCAAATTATTATTATTCCAGTAAATAACAGAATCGTGGATAGGAAACTCCATTAGTGACCTACCCCAATTTATTGTAGAAATTTTCGGGATCAATGGTTGGACCATGCAAACTAGAAATACTTTTTCTTGGATAAAGGAACAGATTACTCGATCTATTTCCATATCGCTCATGATATATATCATAACTCGTACATCCATTTCAAATGCATATCCCATTTTTGCACAGCAGGGTTATGAAAATCCACGAGAAGCCACTGGACGTATTGTATGCGCCAATTGCCATTTAGCTAATAAACCAGTGGATATTGAGGTTCCGCAAGCGGTACTTCCCGATACTGTATTTGAAGCAGTTGTTCGAATTCCCTATGATATGCAACTGAAACAAGTTCTTGCTAATGGTAAAAAGGGGGGTTTGAATGTAGGGGCTGTTCTTATTTTACCAGAGGGTTTTGAATTAGCCCCTCCCGATCGTATTTCCCCCGAGATAAAAGAAAAGATGGGCAATCTGTCTTTTCAGAGTTATCGCCCCAACCAAAAAAATATTCTTGTCATAGGCCCTGTTCCTGGTCAGAAATATAGTGAAATCACCTTTCCTATTCTTTCCCCCGACCCCGCTACTAAGAAAGACATTCACTTCTTAAAATATCCTATATACGTAGGCGGAAACAGAGGAAGGGGCCAAATTTATCCTGATGGGAGCAAGAGTAACAATACAGTTTATAATGCTACAGCATCAGGTATAGTAAGCAAAATCCTACGAAAAGAAAAGGGGGGATACGAAATAACCATAGCGGATGCATCCGATGGACGTCAAGTGGTTGATATTATCCCTCCGGGGCCAGAACTTCTTGTTTCAGAAGGTGAATCTATCAAATTGGATCAACCGTTGACAAGTAATCCTAATGTGGGCGGATTTGGTCAGGGAGATGCAGAAATAGTACTTCAAGATCCATTACGTGTACAAGGTCTTTTGTTCTTCTTCGCATCTGTGATTTTGGCACAAATCTTTTTGGTTCTTAAAAAGAAACAGTTCGAAAAGGTTCAATTGTCCGAAATGAATTTCTAGACTGGCGTATTTATCGACATCAAGTTTGTAAAAAGCATTAGCAACTATCTATATAAAAAATGAAATTAGAAAAAGAATTTTGTTCTTTTAGACTCTTTTTCTATGAGATGCCGGGAATTCCTTGTACGACATTCCTAGACATAGTATATAGAAAGACTATTTGACTTGACCCCTTCTTTTTTTTTTTTTCAAAATTGGGGCTATGTTGCTATTATCAGATTGAAATGTAAAAAATGCATTTCATTCTAATACATTTCACTTTGGCTAGATCCTATCCAAAAGTAAACGGGAAATAGAACGGATAAATATAAATGAAGGGAGCAAGTATTTCTGGGAGGGTTTATTCGTCTTCCTAGTCTTCGACACAAGAAAAGGGGTGTGAAAAATCCTTTTCTTGTGTCGAAATAATAATGATTCTTTATACTGTTCGTCAAACATTCCTAGTGTTAGTTTCTGTTTTTTACAGATGTATCAGAACGTTTTTTGGAGTTATTGCGTATTTTATTAATTATTATATTATAAATTCTATTACAATAATTAATAATTACGTATACTATAAAAGTGGTGGACAAACAAAAGAGGAGGGGAAAATTTGTTGAGTAAATAGAACTTCGTCAATGAACTTATAAAAAAATATTCTAATTATTAAGAACTCAACGGGACCTTCTAACTTAAATCAGACAAACAAAGAAGGGAATCCGTTGAGTTCTTACGCTTTCGTGTCTACAACTCAATTCATCAGAT